GATTCGAAATTGTAACCAACCATCCCCGATCGGTTCTATACCTGATTCATAACTAGAAAGTTTCTCAGGCCCCTTCCTAATTGGAGATAAAACTCCGGAAATGAGAAATGCCAAAACAGGAATAGCACTTGATATTATTAAAAATGCCCAGAAAATATCATATTCGTAAAGCAGAAACATAGACGAACTCCTATGAATGTGGAAAAAATACCCGCTTAGTCAATTCCAATCAGAGTGGATTGGGCAAGGGATATCGAACTCTTGAGTCAAAACCAAAATTCAGATTAATCGAATCATTTTTTTTTTTTTCGTTTGGTTGCTGTGGTAGACGTCTCATTTTAAGATTTATTGATTGTAATCTTATTTTCAGTACACTTATTACTTAATATTTCCATGTTTCTATTACTATTTATTACTAATAGTTTCTAATATTAATAATATAATAATATTATTATTAATAACTAGTAATTTTTTTTTTCTGTTTATGAAATTTTGTTTATGTTTTATTAAACAAAAATTTTAGAAAAATCTCTTTGTTTTTAAAATTATGACGTATCAAAAAATCCAGTAAGACTTTACCATACCCATCTTACTTAGTATTAGATAGATTTAATTTGGGTTGAATTTAATTAGATTTTTATTTTTAAATAAGGCCATGTCAGAAAAAAAGTAACCAAGATTGAGTGGGGATACAAAAAAAGAAAGTATTATGAACTTTTTGATTGCAGCCAGTGAACGAGGAAAATTCATATAAAAAAATCCACTTACAACTATGAAAATTACTGAAGAAACGAAGTTTATTCTAAATTATAAATAAGTATCTATCTAGATATATCGTCTAGATATATCGATAGATATATAGTGATTGGCTCCATTGAAATAAAATTAGGTTTTCCGTTTTATTCTGAACGATCCCCAGGACTTATGGTTTATGGTATGGGAATTTTGTTTATGAACCAAAAAAAGTAAAAAAAAAAATTATCCAATTATTTCGATTTTAATATGATTGATTAGAATCAATTTATTAGTTAGGGCTATACGGATTCGAACCGTAGACCTGCTCGGTAAAAGAGTTCGAACTTATTATTATCAAAATGATTCGAACTCTTTCAAAGACCCAACATGCATTTTTTTTGCATTGGGCTCTTTCATTAACTGATAGAAAGATCAGTTAGTCTACCATATTTTTTCTTAAAAAAAAAGATAAGAAATGGTTCCAAGTACTCTGATTGATTATTTTTGAATTCTAATACAATACAGAAGAACTACCAAAGTGTTTCAAAGAAGGGTTGGGTTCTCTTGACGTAGGTTTGCTTTTGGTCTAGATCAACTTAAGTTAAATATAGTCTCTAACATCCTGATTAAAAAATCAAACATGAAACTTGATACACCTTAAGGTTCATAGGACGAAAAGATCCTTTTTGAGTTCCTTATACTCATTTTGCCTAGCATTGAATAGACTGGGTATTCACCCTATCAATAGCTCAAATCAATGATGGGTTCTATTCATTCCCTACCTAACGGGGTACTTTAATAGGACCTAATGTCAGGCTATTGTTCTCCTCTTTTTTCCTAAAAAAAAGTCCTGGAGTAAGACATCGATTTATTAATAAGATCAATCAAATAGTTTGATTGCGTGATGGACTCCTCTGAAAAACTTTGGCGCACGTGTAAACGAGGTGCTCTACCTAACTGAGCTATAGCCCTTGTGTTTGTGATACACATTTTATCTTATCATGTAGATAATTTCTTGTCAAGATTAATATTACCTGATCGAACATTATATCTCTTTGATCTTGTTGTTTATTGGTATTGCTTAGAAATAATATTGGATTTATAATCCTATCGATGTGATAGGTATCCCTTTTCCTTCTCTTTAACGATCATAAATAACCTACTTAACTCAGTGGTTAGAGTATTGCTTTCATACGGCAGGAGTCATTGGTTCAAATCCAATAGTAGGTATAACTTATTAGACACCATGATCAATGGTGTCTAATAAGTTTTTGTAACCAGCTTTTTTTTCTTTTATTGTTTTTCTCGCTTTTCGATCCTATTTTTTTTATACATTCTGTTTTTTTTTTGACACGTCAGCTAGTTACAAAGTCAAATCGTATTGAGAGCCTCGACTCGTGTCCGAGCTCGTCTGAGAGCTAGATTTGCCTCAATTGTTTGTCTCTTGCCTTCAGCTTTTCTCAAGTTAGCTTCTGCTAGTTCAAGAGTTTGCTGAGCTTCTTGTGGATCAATGTCACTATTCTTCTCTGCATCATTTACTAAAATAGTGATTTCATTATTGCCTATTCTAGCAAAACCGCCCATCAGAGCCATCGTTAACCATTGGTTATTAAGGCGTATTTTCAAAATACCTATATCAACAGCTGTGGCAATCGGCGCGTGATTTGGTAATACGCCAATTTGTCCACTATTAGTAGATAAAATGATTTCTTTTACTTCTGAATCCCAAACAATTCGATTCGGAGTCAGTACACAAAGATTTAAGGTCATTTCTTCAATTTACTCTCCATTTCTAAGTTCGTAGCCTTCGCAGTAGCTTCATCGATGGTACCCACTAAGTAAAAGGCCTGCTCAGGAAGAGAATCAAATTCTCCGGAAAGGATCAATTTAAACCCTCTAATTGTTTCCGCTAGACCAACATATTTTCCCGGAGAACCTGTAAATACTTCTGCTACGAAAAAAGGTTGTGATAAGAAACGCTCAATTTTTCGTGCTCTTGCTACAGTTAAGCGATCCTCTTCGGATAATTCGTCCAACCCCAGGATAGCTATAATGTCCTGAAGTTCCTTGTAACGTTGTAAAGTTTGCTTGACTTGTTGCGCAGTTTCATAATGTTCCTCGCCAACGATTCGAGGTTGTAGCATAGTTGACGTTGAATCTAAAGGATCCACCGCCGGATAGATACCTTTGGCAGCTAATCCTCTTGATAGTACGGTAGTCGCATCTAAATGTGCAAATGTGGTGGCAGGAGCGGGGTCAGTCAAATCGTCTGCAGGTACATAAACTGCTTGAATAGAGGTTATGGACCCTTTTTTCGTAGAAGTAATTCTTTCTTGTAAAGTACCCATTTCGGTACTAAGGGTGGGTTGATAACCCACAGCGGAAGGCATTCTACCCAATAAAGCCGATACCTCGGATCCTGCTTGTACGAAACGGAAGATATTGTCGATAAATAGAAGTACGTCTTGCTCATTAACATCTCGGAAATATTCTGCCATAGTTAAGGCAGTCAGACCAACTCTCATACGAGCTCCCGGCGGTTCATTCATCTGACCGTAGACTAGGGCCACTTTTGATTCCGCAAGATTTTGTTCATTAATGACTCCAGATTCTTTCATTTCCATGTAAAGATCATTTCCTTCACGAGTCCGTTCGCCTACTCCACCAAATACGGATACACCACCATGAGCTTTGGCAATGTTGTTGATCAATTCCATAATTAGTACTGTTTTACCCACGCCAGCCCCACCGAATAGTCCGATTTTTCCCCCACGACGATAAGGGGCCAAAAGATCTACTACTTTAATTCCTGTTTCAAAAATAGATAATTTTGTATCTAATTGGATAAAAGCAGGCGCGGATTTATGGATAGGAGCTTTTGTGCGATTATCAACAGGACCTAAATTATCAACAGGTTCCCCAAGCACGTTGAAAATTCGTCCTAGAGTCGCTCCGCCGACTGGAACACTTAGAGGATTTCCCATATCAACCACGTCCATTCCTCTCTTTAAACCCTCTGTCGCACTCATAGCTACAGCTCTAACTCGATTATTTCCTAATAATTGCTGTACTTCACAAGTCACATTAATTTCTTGACCAAGAGTATCTCGACCTTTAACCACCAGAGCATTGTAAATATTAGGCATCTTGCCCGGGGGAAAGGCTACATCCAGTACCGGGCCAATGATTTGGGCGATACGTCCCAGGTTTTTGTTTTCACGTATCGAAACATCTAGATCTAGACCCGCATTAGCAGGATTTAGATTTGTTCTCATAATAAAAAAATATGTTAAATTTTGTTGCGAAATTTTTCGAATACAGAAAAAATCTTCGATCGCAAATTCATCGGTTAATTCAATAAAAAATGGGAGTAAGCACTCGATTTTGTTGGTACCACCCAAGCGAATGTGCAATGAAATTTTTTACTTATTCAATTTCAATGAAGGAATAGTCATTGTCAAGCTCAACTAACCGAAACCTAGTTTTAAAATAAAAAATATATGAATAAAAAAAAATTTTGCGGAAAGTCTTTGATTTATTTATCATAATAGAATATGTTTTATCTAGGGAATTTGAAATGGGACTCTATTTATGATTCATTATTTCGATCTCATTAGCCTTTGTTTTTTTCGTATTTTCATTTTAGCATATCCGGTTATGCGTCCCATCTATTCATCCCTTTATCAACCCCCCCCCCCTTGTTTTTCATTTTCATGGATGAATTCCGCATATTGTCATATCTAGGATTTACATATACAACATATATTACTGTCAAGAGTGATTTTATTATTATTTTAATATTAAATATTTCGATTTATAAAAAGTCAAAGATTCAAAACTTGAAAAACAAGTATTAGGTTGCGCTATACATATGAAAGAATATACAATAATGATGTATTTGGCGAATCAAATATCATGGTCTAATAAAGAATCATTCTGATTAGTTGATAATTTTGTGAAAGATTCCTGTGAAAAAGGTTAATTAAATCTATTCCTAATTTATGTCGAGTAGACCTTGTTGTTTTGTTTTATTGCAAGAATTCTAAATTCATGACTTGTAGGGAGGGACTTATGTCACCACAAACAGAGACTAAAGCAAGTGTTGGATTCAAAGCTGGTGTTAAAGAGTATAAATTGACTTATTATACTCCTGAATATGAAACCAAGGATACTGATATCTTGGCAGCATTCCGAGTAACTCCTCAACCCGGAGTTCCACCTGAAGAAGCAGGGGCTGCGGTAGCTGCTGAATCTTCTACTGGTAC